CTAACCTTTTTGCAGATCCCGATTACCAAGAATTTGAGGGGCAAACCGATGCATTTGATAAAAAACCTTTTTTAATCGAAATGGAGAATTTAACTGGCAAATTTGATAGACAACTAAAATTGACTAAAGAAAAGGAAAGATTTTTCAAATTTTTATTGAATGCCATTAAAACCCATACTAATAATGCAGAAGAATCTATTACAGAATCTAATGCAAAAGAATCTATTACAGAATCTAATGCAAAAGAATCTATTACAGAATATAATGCAAAAGAATCTATTACAGAATATAATGCAGAAGAATCTATTACAGAATATAATGCAGAAGAATCTATTACAGAATATAATGCAGAAGAATCTATTACAGAATATAATGCAGAAGAATCTATTACAGAATCTAATTATAATGCAGAAGAATCTATTACAGAATCTAATGCAGAAGAATCTATTACAGAATCTAATGCAAAAGAATCTATTACAGAATCTAATGCAAAAGAATCTATTACAGAATCTAATGCAAAAGAATCTATTACAGAATCTAATGCAGAAGAATCTATTACAGATTCTATTATCAGTAAAAAAGTCCCCCGATGGCCAGACAAATTAATAACCGAATTTGACCAACAAGTTCAAGAAGGCATTGAAAACGGGGCAGTGCCAGTCGAATATCAAATTCGCTCAAGAAAAGCCAAATACGTAAAGGTTTTGATTCCTACCGAAGAAGAAGAAAAAAAAATTGAAGAAAAAGAAAATGAAGAAAAAGAAAATGAAGAAAAAGAAAATGAACATGAACAAAAGGAGCATAAACAACATAAACAAAAGGAGGATAAACAAAATGGACCTGAACAGAATTCTTACAATTCTAATAGCAGTGGTGATACTGATACAGAAGATGAGATAAAGGAAATTATTTTGCCAAGTTATTCATACCAATCGGACTTTCGGCGAGGACTAATTAAAGGTGCTATGCGCGCTCAAAGGCGTAAAACTTTAATTTTTGAACTGTTTCAAGCAAAGGCGCACTCTCCCCTTTTTTTGGATAGAGTCAAAAGACTCCCCCGCCTACCGTTTGATATATCCAAATTTTTTAAAGTTTTTTTTACAAATTGGACAGACAAGGGGATAGAATCCGAAATTGTCGAGTATATAGACGTGGAGTATATAGACGAAGAAGGAAAAAATAAAAAAAAGGAAAATAGTCTAAACGAGGAAGAAAGGCGGATGGAGATATCGGAGGGATGGGATAATATCATATGTGGGCACATAATAAGGGGATTCGCGTTAATAACTCAATCTATTCTTAGAAAATATATTGTATTGCCTTCATTGATAATAGCAAAAAATATTGGACGTATATTATTATTTCAATCTCCTGAATGGTTTGAGGATATACAGGAATGGGAGCGCGAAATGCATGTTAAATGTACCCATAATGGTATCCAAGTATCGGAAACAGAATTTCCAATAAATGGGTGGGCAGAGGGTATTCAGATAAAAATCTTATTTCCTTTCTACCTGAAACCTTGGCACATACGACCCTCTGATAGAAATCTAATCGAAGAGGAAAACCAAAAAGATGAGTTTTGTTTTTTAACAGTTTGGGGACGGGAAACTAACCTTCCTTTTGGTTCTCCCAGAATTAGAAAAGGAGATTCTTTTTTTGACCCCATTTTTAAGGAACTACAACCAAAAATAGAAAAATTAAAAAGGGCGTATTTAGATTTCTATTTATATTTATTAGGAAAAACAAAATTAGTTTTAAAAGAAACAAAAAAATTAATTATTGACATTATTGAAAGGTTAGTATTTATAACAAGAATACTAAAACAAAAAGTACTCTCAAAATTCAACCTAATTTTTAGATTAATAAAAGTATCAGACTCGAATGAAATTAAAAACGAAAAAGATTCTAGAAGCAGCAATCAAATAATTCATGAATCAGTTAGTCTATTTCAATCTCAAAATTGGAAAAATTATGCACTAATCAAAAGGGAGGATCTAACAGGTAGAACAAGGACAATTAAAAATAAAATAGAAAGAATTACAAAAGAAAAAAAAAAAATAACCCCATCCGGCGTATATATTAATCCTACCGAAAAAGGGTATAATGCTAAAAGATTCGAATGGACAACAAATATTTGGCAAATATTAAAAAGAAGAACTGTCCGATTAATCTCTCAATTAGATTGTTTTATAAAAATTTTCCTTGAAAAAGTATACATAGATATTTTTTTAGCTATTATTAATATTACCAGACTCAATATACAATTTCTTTTTGAATCGATAAAAAAAATGCCGGATAAGCCCATTAATGAAACAAAAGAAGAAAGGCTTAATAGAAAAAATAAAAATATAATTAACTTTATTTCAATTAATATTCTTAGAAATAGGAAAAATTTACATAGTTTTGGGGACTTATCCTATTTGTCACAAGCATATGTATTTTTTAAATTATCACAAACCCAAGTTAGTAACAAATTAAGATCTGTTTTTCAATATAATGGAATGTCTTTTTTTATTAAGGATGAAATAAAAGATTCCTTTGAAACACAAGGAATACTTGATTCTAAATTAAGTCATAAGAAACGCCCGGATAATAAATGGAAAAACTGGATAAGGGGACATTATCAATACAATTTGTCTCGTCTTAAAAGGTTTAGAAGGTGGAAAAAGATGAGAAATTTCATTAATCTACGTTATAGAAAAAAAAAAAAAAAAACCAAGCGGGATTCATATGAAAAAGTTCAGTCCATAAAGGGGGGTAATTCTAGGAATTCTAAAGTAGATTACTTAGTGAATCAAACAGTGAATCAAACAGACAATTTTCAAAAAAGCTCTAAATATGATCTGTTATCATATAAATCTATTAATTTGAATTATGAAAATAAGAGGGACTCGCCTATTTCTAAATCAAGCTCGCAAGTCCAATTAAAAAAGAACGAAGATATTTCTTATAAATCCAACACTCATAAAGAGAATTTTTCTGATATATATATATGGAGAAGTTTCCCTATTCCTATTAAGAATTATGAAAATTTTAATTATACACAAAAAGATCGCGATAGAAAATATTTGGATTTTAATTTTCAAAATCCAAATTGGGATCTTAGACAACAACTTATTATTGAGTCCTACATCAGAATGGATATCACGAGTAATGAAAATACTCATATTGATACTAACAATTATCAATATCCAATTTTTGAAAAAATTGATAAAAAAAAGCTTGTTTATCTTAAAATTCCGCAAAAGCTCCAAACCAATTTACCAAAACCCCGAAAAGGTTTTTTGGATTGGATGGGAATGAATGAAGAAATACTAAAACGTCCCATCTCACACCTGGGACTTTTTTCCTTCCCAGAATTTGTCCTACGCTATAGTCTATATAAACTAAAACCGTGGGTTATACCAAGTAAAATCCTTCTTTTAAATTTGAATCTAAATGAAAATGATCTTAGTGAAAAGAAAAACATCGAAGGAAACCAAAAACAAAAAGGGGAATCCGTTTCAAATAAAGAAATAAAGAATCAAAATCGAAATCAAAAAGATCAAAAAGAAAAAGAATCGGTCGAAAGCAAAAGAGATCTTAGATCAAATGTACAAAAACAAGGGAATGCTGAATCTGTTCCTTCAACAAACCACGAAAAAGATATTAAAGACCCTTCCCCCCAAAAAATGAAAAAGAGAAAGAAAAGTAAGCTAGAAAAAGAAATAGATTTACTCCTAAAACCTTTTTTAGTTTTTCAAATTACCTCGCGCAGTACTTTGGCTAAAAGAATTATGAATAATATAAAAATATATTCTTTCCTGCTTGGACTGCCAAATCCACGAGAAATTACTATATCCTCGATTCGAGGAGGAGAAATGAGTTTGGATTTAATGTGTATTCGGAAGGATGTAAAGCTTATAGAATGGATCAAAAGCGCGTTCTTTATTATCGAACCCACACGCCTGTCTGTAAAAAATGATGGACAATTTATTATGTATCAAACCTTAGGTATTTTGTTGGTTCATAAGATTAAGCACCAAATTAATCAAGGATATAGAAAACAACCCTATGTTGATAAGAATGGTTTTGATTTACTTGTTCCCGAAACCATTTTATCGCATAGACGTCGTAGAGAGTTGAGAATTCTAATTTATTTCAATTCAAAGACTTGGAATAAAAATCCAATATCTTCGACTGAGAACAATTGTAGTCAATCTTTGGATTTGGATAAAGAGAACCCTCTTAATCTTAATAAAGATAAGAATGAATTAATTAATTTCAAATTTTTTCTTTGGCCTAATTATCGATTAGAAGATTTAGCTTGTATGAATCGCTATTGGTTTGATACAAATAACGGCAGTCGTTTCAGTATGTTAAGGATACAGATGTATCCGCGGTTGAAAAGTCGTTGATAGCCCATTTTTCCTATATATGCTATACCCTACGGGGTATATGAAAGTAAAGAGATTGACACGCCCCACCTTCCATGCCATTCTAATATATAATACGAAGACTAAAACCGCTGAGGTATCAATTAGGCCTACAAATCAATTAACAAAATCTTCTTCATTTTAGGCCTAAATTATGCCATGCAAAAATGAACCCCCTTCCTTCTTTCTTCTTTTTTTCTTTTTCAGAATAAATTAAATTGAAACCTGGATGGATTAATATGACCTGGGTGGATTAATATGAGTTGATAAAATTAGGAGTTCATAAAGAAATTCAGATTATTGTATATAACACATTAAAATTACTATCATTATTATTACTCATCGATAAAATCCGTATCTGTAAAAGTGGAAGAGGGAAAATCTTTTATGGTAAAAAGTGCATTCATTTCGGTTATTTCTGAAAAAGAAAGAAGGGGGTCGGTTGAATTTCAAGTATTCCGTTTTACCAATAAGATACGGAGACTTACTTCACATTTGGAAGTGCATAAAAAAGACTATTTATCTCAGAGAGGTTTGCGAACAATTTTAGGAAAACGTCAACGGCTGTTGGCTTATTTGGCAAAAAAAAATAGAGCACGTTATAAAGAATTAATTGGTCAGTTGAGTATTCGAGAGGCAAAAACTCGTTAATTGGAAGAATCATTTTAAGTACTTTTTCCTATTTGGTATTTGGATAAACTTCTTTTCACTTTCAGCAATTCATGGAAAAATGAATGGGTAAAAAACTTATGACTGTACCAGCTACAAGAAAAGACCTTATGGTAGTCAATATGGGGCCTCACCACCCATCAATGCATGGTGTTCTTCGACTCATCGTTACTCTAGATGGTGAAGATGTTATTGACTGTGAGCCTATATTAGGTTATTTACACAGGGGGATGGAGAAAATTGCGGAAAATCGAACAATTATCCAATATTTGCCCTATGTGACGCGTTGGGATTATTTAGCTACTATGTTCACGGAAGCAATAACTGTAAATGGGCCCGAACTATTAGGAAATATTCAAGTACCTAAAAGAGCTAGTTATATCAGAGTCATTATGTTGGAGTTGAGTCGTATAGCGTCCCATTTGTTATGGCTTGGCCCTTTTATGGCAGATATTGGTGCACAGACCCCCTTCTTCTATATTTTTCGAGAAAGGGAATTGATATATGACTTATTCGAAGCAGCTACTGGTATGCGAATGATGCATAATTATTTTCGTATCGGAGGAATAGCTGCTGATCTACCTTATGGCTGGATAGAAAAATGTTTGGATTTTTGTGATTACTTTTCAACGGGGGTTGCTGAATATAAAAAGCTTATTACACGGAATCCTATTTTTTTAGAACGGGTCGAAGGCGTGGGCGTTATTCGCGGAGAAGAAGCACTAAATTGGGGTTTATCGGGCCCAATGCTACGGGCGTCCGGAATCCAATGGGACCTTCGTAAAGTTGATCATTACGAGTGTTACGATGAATTTGATTGGGAAGTTCAATGGCAAAAAGAAGGAGATTCGTTAGCTCGTTATTTAGTACGAATCGGTGAAATGACAGAATCAATAAAAATTATACAGCAGGCTCTGGAAGGAATTCCAGGAGGGCCCTACGAGAATTTAGAAATACGACGTTTTGATAGAGTAAAAGATTCCGAATGGAATGATTTTGACTATCGATTTATTAGTAAAAAACCTTCTCCAACCTTTGAATTGGCAAAACAAGAACTTTATGTGAGAGTTGAAGCCCCAAAGGGGGAATTGGGAATTTTTCTGATAGGAGATCTGAGTGTTTTTCCTTGGAGATGGAAAATTCGCCCGCCGGGTTTTATCAATTTGCAAATTCTTCCTCAGTTAGTTAAAAGAATGAAATTGGCTGATATTATGACGATATTAGGTAGCATAGATATCATTATGGGAGAAGTTGATCGTTAAAAATGATAATGGATACAACCGAAATACAAGCTATCAATTCGTTTTCCAGATTAGAATCCTTAAAAGAGGCCTATGGGATTATATGGCTACTTGTCCCGATTTTTACTCTTGTATTAGGAATCACAATAGGTGTACTCGTAATTGTTTGGTTAGAAAGAGAAATATCTGCAGGGATACAACAACGTATTGGACCTGAATACGCTGGTCCCTTAGGAATTCTTCAAGCTCTAGCAGATGGTACAAAACTACTTTTCAAAGAGAACCTTATTCCATCTAGAGGAGATGGTCGTTTATTTAGTATCGGACCATCCGTCGCAGTGATATCGATTTTACTAAGTTATTCAGTAATTCCTTTTGGATACCACCTTATTCTAGCCGATCTTGGTATTGGTGTTTTTTTATGGATCGCTATTTCAAGTATTGCTCCCGTTGGACTTCTTATGTCGGGATATGGATCAAATAATAAATATTCCTTTTTAGGTGGTTTACGCGCTGCTGCTCAATCAATTAGTTATGAAATACCATTAACTTTATGTGTATTATCAATATCTCTACGTGTGATTCGGTGTCGTCTAATTAGGTGAAATACTCAATTGTTCCTAGTTCTTTTCTTTCTAATTTCTGAGAAGAGGGTCAAGGTTAAATAATTTTTTCATCTTTTTTAGGCATCATTTGGGTTGATGAACTAAAGCAGATAGTTATATGAGTGAAAGAAAACGGCTTGCAAATTTGCAGTAAAAAGATTAAGTCTCATTTCCTATGTACAAGAATTAATTATTAATTAAAACTAAATAAAAGCAGGAGAGGCCGGTTGCCCCAAGATTGGTTGCTTAGTTATCATCACTTGAAGCGGGTTTAAATGGGAGGTTGAACAAAATTGAGTGGATGGTTAGAAAGACCAAAATACACAAAGGATTAGTAATGGATATTCTCTAAATAATTTTAGAGGATATTTCTGCCCATAAACGGAATTCGAATTGGGACTTTAAGTTAGTAGAAACGATCAAGAAGTACTACCCACGATTCCGACCTAGAGTATGTTCCTATCCACCAAGTAAGTAAATAACTATCAAGAACGAAGTAATCTTTTATTTGGAGTAAAATCCCTTTTATGAGAAAGGAGAATAGGAACGAAATAAAATAGAATAAAAAAATAACGAAATAAAATAGAATAAAATAATTAAAAAAATCCTTTTCTTCTATCTTTTCGTTAGTTAGAAAGAGAGAACTCTTGGTATGATTCATAAATTAATGGAATGTTTAATTCTTTTTCGTAATTGAAAAAAATAGGTTGAAATACCTATATGATGTTGTTACAAAAAGGTTTTTATTCAAGGATTAAGTTATTGATTAACAAACAAAAATGACATTCCTAAAAAGAAAAGATGAGATTAATTCAGAAGCACCTTTTTTTAATATATATTTAATATATATAATAAATATTAATAATATATATTATATTTAATATATTTTAAATAAAAAATATAGCAAACAGAATTCCGTTGGTCTAATTTGGGGAACTTGGGATAAGTTTTGACTCTATCCTACAAAAAAAAAACAAAAAAAAATATAAAGATAAAGATACATAATAATTAAATGTCCTTAGATTTATTTGTGACCCTTGAGGAGCCGTATGAGGTGAAAATCTCACGTACGGTTCTGTAATAGTGGTAAGAACAGCGATGTTCTAATCAACTATGATTATCTAACAGTTCAAGTACAGTTGATATAGTTGAAGCGCAGTCAAAATACGGCTTTTGGGGGTGGAATTTGTGGCGTCAACCTATAGGGTTTCTCATTTTTCTAATTTCTTCTCTAGCTGAGTGTGAGAGATTACCTTTTGATTTACCAGAAGCAGAAGAAGAATTAGTAGCAGGTTATCAAACCGAATATTCAGGTATCAAATTTGGTTTATTTTACGTTGCTTCATATCTGAATCTACTAGTTTCTTCGTTATTTGTAACAGTTCTTTACTTAGGAGGTTGGAATCTTTCTATTCCATACCTATTCGGTCCTAAAATTTTTGACATAAATATAAATAAAGTAGGTAAAGTTTTTGGAACAATAATCAGCATCTTTATTACATTAGCTAAAACTTATTTGTTCTTGTTCATTCCTATTGCAACAAGATGGGCTTTACCAAGGTTGAGAATAGACCAACTATTAAATCTTGGATGGAAATTTCTTTTACCTATTTCTCTAGGTAATCTATTATTAACAACTTCGTCCCAACTTCTTTCACTGTAAACAATTACAATATTCTATATTCACCATTTATCTCAAACAAGAGAAAGAAACAAGTCTACAATTTTTTTCTTTATACACATTCACGATATGTTTCCTATGCTAACTGAATTCACAAATTATGGTCAACAAACAATACGAGCTGCCAGATACATCGGTCAAGGTTTCGCGATTACCCTGTCTCACGCGAATCGTTTACCTATAACTATTCAATATCCCTACGAAAAACTAATCACGTCGGAACGTTTCCGGGGCCGAATTCACTTTGAATTTGATAAATGCATTGCTTGTGAAGTATGCGTTCGTGTATGTCCTATAGATCTACCCGTTGTAGATTGGAAATTGGAAAGTGATATTCGAAAGAAACGATTGTTTAATTACAGTATTGATTTTGGAATCTGTATATTTTGTGGTAATTGCGTTGAGTATTGTCCAACAAATTGTTTATCAATGACTGAAGAATATGAACTTTCGAGTTATGATCGTCACGAATTGAATTATAATCAAATTGCTTTGGGTCGGTTACCAACGTCAGTAATTGATGATTACACAATTCGCACAATTTCGAATTCGCCTCCAATATAAATCAAATATAAAATAGTTAAACTTAAACCTCTCAATTCAAAAAAATCCCCAATTAACAATTCAATTTAAAAATTAATTATTTATGAATAATAGTTAATTATTAATAATAATAATAATATTAATAATAAAATAAATTTTAAATAACTGAAATTAACTATTAAGGTTTAGGTTGGATCTATAAAATAAGGCTTTTCAAAAATAGTTTAAACTTGTCATTTAATTTTTATTCAAAATGTATTTCTATATTTATAGTTCTATATTTATAGAAATATTTATATTAGAGTAATATATATATTTTTTTTTCAAACTTTTTTCCAGATATTGAATGATTAGGGCTAATAATACTATATATATCAACCCGCCCGCACCTGTTCAAATTTTATTTATTTAATTAAGTTTAAGTTAAGAAGTATCAGAAAGATAAAAAAAGGGAGTTACTTCTTTTTTCCTGGTCAGGTCAATAAAATCATGAAATATTTCTATTTTTTTTATGGATTTACCCGGGCCAATGCATGATTTTCTTTTAGTCTTTCTGGGATCGGGTCTGATATTAGGAAGTCTAGGAGTAGTATTACTTCCCAATCCAATTTTTTCTGCCTTTTCGTTAGGATTGGTTCTTGTTTGTATATCCTTATTCTATATTCTATTGAGTTCTTATTTTGTAGCTGCCGCGCAACTACTTATTTACGTAGGGGCTGTAAATGTTTTAATTCTTTTTGCTGTGATGTTCATGAGTGATTCAGAATATTACAAAGATTCTCGCCTCTGGACTGTTGGGGATGGGGTTACTTCGGTGGTTTGTACAAGTCTTTTTATTTCACTAATTACTACTATTCCAGATACGTCATGGTACGGGATTATTTGGACTACAAGATCAAACCAGGTTCTAGAACAAGATTTGATAAGCAATAGTCAACAAATTGGAATTCATTTATCAACGGATTTTTTTCTTCCATTTGAACTCATTTCACTAATTCTTTTAGTTGCTTTAATAGGTGCAATTGCTGTAGCTCGTCAATAAAAAATCAGCAATTAAAATATTCCATGCTTGTTATATGTGATTCAATCAAATCAATTGAATTGTTATTTAGATTGAAATGAATGAGATTACAAAGGAGTTGCTTAATGATGCTCGAACATGTACTTGTTTTGAGTGCCTATTTATTTTCTATGGGTATCTATGGATTGATCACAAGTCGAAATATGGTTAGAGCCCTTATGTGTCTTGAACTTATATTGAATGCAGTTAATATCAATTTTGTAACATTTTCCGATTTTTTTGATAATCGTCAATTAAGGGGAGAAATTTTCTCAATTTTTGTTATAGCCATTGCAGCCGCTGAAGCAGCCATAGGGCTGGCTATTGTTTCATCAATTTATCGTAATCGAAAATCAACTCGTATTAACCAATCGAATTTGTTGAATAAGTAGTCTTAATCAGAAGAATTCGAATATTCGTAAAGAAATGAAAATTTAAGGTATAATCTTCTCTGCAAAGGAAACATAAACAGAAGAAATCAAAGTATTTTGGCCCTTTCTTTTATAATAAAGCAGTCCAGAAGTAAGTTGATTAGAAAAATTCTGATAACTTGTTGATTTACCTGGTATCTAAATATAGGATTTGTTTAGAAGCTTACTAGGTCGAAAATTTATAACGTTTAAAAATGTATAGATCCAATGTCACATTCAGTAAAGATTTATGATACATGTATAGGATGTACTCAATGTGTCCGAGCCTGCCCCACCGATGTATTAGAAATGATACCTTGGGACGGCTGTAAAGCTAAACAAATTGCTTCGGCTCCAAGAACGGAAGACTGCGTTGGTTGTAAAAGATGTGAATCCGCCTGTCCAACGGATTTCTTGAGTGTTCGGGTTTATTTAGGGGCTGAAACAACTCGCAGTATGGGTCTAGCTTATTGATACGTTCCAATAAACTCTACTTGAATCCATTTTATTTATTTTTTTTTTTTACCGACAAGACCCGTGCTCAAGATATTTTTATTTTTGAGCACGGGTCTTTCTGGTCCAAGCGCATCTTGTCTTTACCACGAATTTTTTTCCTTGGTTAACAATAATTGTAGTTTTTCCAATATCTGCGGGTTCATTAATTTTCTTTCTCCCCCATAGGGGAAATAGGGTAGTTCGGTGGTATACTATAGGTATAGTTATTTTAGAACTACTTCTAACGGTGTATACATTCTGTTATCATTTCCAACCGGACGATCCATTAATTCAACTATTGGAGGATTATAAATGGATCCCCCTTTTTGATTTCCATTGGAGATTGGGAATAGATGGACTTTCTATAGGACCCATTTTACTAACGGGATTCATCACCGCCTTAGCTACTTTATCGGCTTGGCCTGTTACTCGAGATTCTAGATTATTTCATTTCCTGATGTTAGCAATGTACAGTGGTCAAATAGGATTATTTTCTTCTCGCAACCTTTTACTTTTTTTTCTCATGTGGGAGTTAGAATTAATTCCCGTTTATCTACTTCTATCCATGTGGGGGGGAAAGAAACGTCTGTACTCGGCTACAAAATTTATTTTGTACACAGCAGGGGGCTCCATTTTTCTCCTAATGGGAGTGCTGGGTATAGGTTTATATGGTTCTAATCAACCAACATTAAATTTTGAAACATCAGCTAATCAGCCGTATCCTGTGGTCTTAGAAATACTATTTTATATTGGATTTTTGATTGCTTTTGCTGTCAAATCGCCGATTATACCCCTACATACGTGGTTACCAGATACCCACGGAGAAGCACATTACAGTACTTGTATGCTTCTAGCTGGAATCTTATTAAAAATGGGAGCGTATGGACTGGCTCGTATCAATATAGAATTATTATCTCATGCCCATTATCTATTTTCCCCTTGGTTAGTGATAGTAGGCGCAATCCAAATAATTTATGCAGCTTCAACATCCCTTGGCCAACGGAATTTAAAAAAAAGAATAGCCTATTCTTCTGTATCTCATATGGGTTTCCTAATTATCGGAATTGGTTCTATAACTGATACAGGACTCAACGGAGCTCTTTTACAAATAATCTCTCATGGATTTATTGGTGCTGCACTTTTTTTCTTGGCAGGGACAACTTATGATAGAACACGCCTTATTTATCTTGACGAAATGGGCGGAATAGCTATCACAATGCCAAAAATATTCACCATGTTTAGTAGCTTTGCGATGGCTTCCCTTGCATTACCGGGTATGAGTGGCTTTGTTGCTGAATTGATAGTATTTTTTGGAATAATTACGAGTCACCAATTTTTTTTAATGCCAAAAATACTAATTACTTTTGTTATGGCAATTGGAATGATATTAACTCCTATTTATTCATTATCTATGTCACGTCAGATGTTTTATGGATATAAGCTTTTTAACGTTCCAAACTCTTATTTTTTTGATTCTGGACCCCGAGAGCTATTTCTTTCGATTTCCCTCTTTTTACCCGTACTGGGTATTGGTATGTACCCCGATCTCGTTCTTTCACTATCGGTTGACAAGGTTGAAGTTATGCTATCTAATTCTTTTTCTAAATAGTTTTTTGCTATTCATGATTTTAAAACCTTTCACTTTACAATGAAAAAGTTGTAGAATGAAAAAAGAGAACTTTTCCTTCTCGCAAATTTATAAAATTTATAGCTAAAAAAAAAAAAAGAATTTGAACCCAATATGGGCACGAACCATGCGAATCAAATACAATATTCCATTCGCATGGTTCGTGCCCATTCGCGTAAATTTTTTTTTATATGTACTATAATGTGAATGTGTAGTGTTCGTAAGATACTTTCGTGAATTCAATTAGATGTTAATGTAAACGAACCATAACTATGTAGTCCTAGTCCTAATAGATTAACCCCAAAATAGCATATCCAAATTATAAGAAAGCCTATAGACGCTACAATTGCCGAATTTGCACCTTTCAGGTTTATATTTGTTCGAGTATGTAAATAAATCGCGAATACGATCCAAGTAATAAATGCCCAAGTTTCTTTTGGATCCCAATTCCAATAGGATCCCCAAGCTTCATTAGCCCATACTGCTCCTGACAGAATACCTATGGTTAAAAAAGAAAATCCTAGACTAATAATACGATAACTCCAATAATCCAATTGCTGAATTAATTGAGATCTGTAATAATTCTTACCCGAAAAAAAAGAAGTAGTTTGGAAAAGATTGCTTCGTTTATTCATGTATTCAATTTCACCACCGAAAAACGACTCTTTTATTAAAAGAGTACTTTTACAAAGAATCTTTCGGTTTTTTCGAAATGTAATGACTACAAGTGCTACTGATAATAATGATCCACATAAAAGGGACGCATAGCCCAATATCATCATAGTTACGTGCATTAATAACCACTCGGATTGAAGAGCGGGTACTAATATTGAAGATTGGTGTATTTGAGTTAAAAGTCCGGAAGTAGCAAAGCCCTGGGTAAAAATAGCACTTGAACCGGTTATTGTGCTTAATAAATTTTTCTTTTTTTTGAAATACGGAACTATATGAATAAGGGAGAAACACCACGAAAGGAAGATTAATGATTCATATAAATCACTTAGTGGAAAATGACCCGAATAAATCCAACGTGTAACTAATAATCCTGTTATACAGGAAAAACTAACTATCAGACCCCTTTCGGATGAATCATACAGTTGTACGATTTCATCTACGCAAAAAAGGGTTATTAAACGAATTGTAATTACGATTGAAACAATAGAAAGGGAAATATGAGTTAATATATGTTCTAAGGTTGAAAATATCATAAAAAAAAAAGAAGAGTCTCTTAAATGGAAATTGGGAGTTGAATTGATTATAGGATCTATTTCGCTTTTTTAGAAGATGACATGCCGCCACTCGGACTCGAACCGAGATGCTCTAGCACTGCTTCCTAAGAGCAGCGTGTCTACCAATTTCACCATAGCGGCTTGTCTTGAACTTATAATAGCTTATAAATAAACAATCGTCGAGATTGAAGAAGCCAATTCAGTGCAATATTTTTATTTTCTTTTTCAGAAAAAATGCAAATTCAAAATAATAAAAAATAATAAATAATAATAGGGATTAGAAGGTTCGTTATTTTAGTTTAGGGTCTTAGCCTCTTGGGGTTTTTCGGGTATTTTCTGTTCTCTTAGAATTGAACTCTTGTAACTAGAAAGAGAAAGTTCTACCCCAAAAATGGTTTTTGTTTTCATTTTTTAATGAACTTTTTTTTTCTCATTTTTTGAATTTCAGAAATTTACCATTCTATATTCTATACCATTCTATATTATATATAGTAATTCATAGAAATATATAAAAAAAGGTTAAGTAAGGTTAAATTGAATCTATTACTTTCAATAAAAATGAAATGAAAATAAAAAAATTATCCCCTTTTTTATAGATAGAGAAAAAGGGAGAAAAATATAAAATTTTTTTCTAACAAACAAATAGTTCGATGGGGAAAAACCCTCTCCCCATCTTGTAAATGAGAAAATCTACTAAAAAAAAAAGAAGGATAAACCTCCTTTTATCTTGTATTTATGGGTTTGTCAACAAAAACAAGGAAACTTTTCTATTTTTATAATTCAGTAAAAAGCTTAATTTATATATATATATTTTTTTTTTAATATAAAAGAAGGAATTTAGTGCTATTTCATATTGATTAGTTTAACTCAATAGGAAATTCAAAATTTTGTAGCAAATAGGAAATGGGTCAATTTCATTTTTCGAGTTCATTCGGATTATTGAAATTTTGAATTACTATTACTTATACTACTTATATACTACTTATACTTAATTTGTTAATTTTTTTGTTGCACAAAAAAACTTTTTGAATTTCCTGTAGAAAGAGATTTCCCTAACGAAAAAGCTTTTAATGCTATCCAATATCCCTTCCTTTTCCAAATATTTTTCCGAATACGCCTTTTTGATGTAGAAATACGTTTTTTTGGAACGGCCATTTAAGATAAAAAGGATTACTTATTGTTTTCGTTGGATGTGAAAGACATCTATTGGTCAAACCAAATCCTTCTTTACTTTTTTTTGTATTCTATTTATTCTTATTCTTGAATTAATATTCTTTTCGGAAAAAAGAAAGCTAGGGGGGGAAGATATATGAAAATCGCATTTAGAAAAAAAGATTTCGCGTACTCTAAATACTATAAATTCTAAATACTATAAATAGCTAAATAGAGAAAGAGCGAAGATATGTGATTTTTTTTTCCATAGAATCGCTGTAAAATAGTTTTTATTCATTCGATTGATTACTATCTTTATTTGATATTCTTTCTCATTAAAGTCTATATCTATAGAATCTGTTACACCGTAGGAATCAAATGAAATAAAGAAATAAAGAAATAAATAAAGAAAGTTAAGAATAAGTAAATAAGTATAAGTTAAGTATAAGTAAGAAAAGTAATAAAAAAAATTAGTGTAATTTAGTTCATAGCTTGCTTTTTTTTACTCCTTTCAAAAAGGTAAGATCCAGTCAATAAATTAGTAAATTCAAAAAGCTTTTTATGCAACAGACATATCAATACGGGTGCCTAATACTCTTCATCCCCCTTTCAGTTGCTATATTACTAGGGGTGGGGCTTCTTCTTTTTCCGACGGCAACAAAAAAGTTTCGTCGCATGTGGTCTTTTCATAGTGTTTTATTGTTAAGTATAGTTATGATTTTTTCAATGAATCTGTCTATTCATCAAATAAATAGCAATTATAGCCATCAATATGTATGGTCTTGGATCATTACTAACGATTTTTCTTTAGAATTCGGATATTTGATAGATCCACTTACTTCTATTATGTCAATGTTAATCACTACTGTTGGAATTTTTGTTCTTATTTATAGTGATAATTATATGGCTCATGATCAAGGATATTTGAAATTTTTTGCTTATATGAGTTTTTTCAGTACTTCCATGTTAGGATTAGTTACTAGTTCGAATTTGATACAAATTTATATTTTTTGGGAATTGGTCGGAATGTGTTCCTATTTACTAATAGGATTTTGGTCCACACGACCTCTTGCAGCAAATGCTTGCCAAAACGCTTTTCTAACAAATCGTGTAGGGGATTTTGGTTTATTATTAGGAATTTTAGGTTTTTATTGGATAACGGGTAGTTTCGAATTTCAAGATTTATTCGAAATATTCAATGACTTAATTTCTAATAACGAGGTAAATTTTTTATTTGTTACTTTGTGTGCTGCTCTGTTATTTGGCGGTGCTGTTGCTAAATCTGCACAATTTCCCCTTCATGTATGGTTGCCTGATGCTATGGAAGGGCCTACTCCGATTTCTGCCCTTATACACGCTGCTACTATGGTAGCGGCAGGAATTTTTCTTGTAGCTCGTCTTCTTCCTCTTTTCATAGTTATCCCTTCCATAATGAATTTAATCTCGTTAATAGGAATAATAACTGTCTTATTAGGAGCTACTTTAGCTCTTGCTCAAAAAGATATTAAGAGAGGTTTAGCTTATTCTACAATGTCCCAATTGGGTTATATAATGTTAGCTCTTGGTATGGGGTCTTACCGAAGTGCTTTATTTCATTTGATTACTCATGCCTATTCCAAAGCATTGTTATTTTTAGGATCTGGATCCGTTATTCATTCAATGGAAGGGATTGTTGGCTATTCTCCGTATAAAAATCAGAATATGATTCTTATGGGAGGTTTAAGAAAACATGTACCAATTACCAAAAATGCTTTTTTATTAGGTACACTCTCTCTGTGTGGTATTCCGCCTTTGGCTTGTTTTTGGTCCAAAGATGAAATTATTAATGATACTTGGTTGTATTCGACGATTTTCGCAATAATAGCCTGGGTTACTGCCGGATTAACCGCATTTTATATGTTTCGGATATATTTACTTACTTTTGAGGGACATTTAAATGTTTATTTTACAAATTATAGTGGCAAACAAAAAATACCTTTCTATTCAATATCTCTATGGGGTAGGGGGGTTTCAAAAAAAATTAATAAAAAAGTTCGTTTATTAGCAATGACTGATGATCAAAGTTTTTCCTTTTTTTCAAAAAGAACATATCGAATTGATGATAATGGTAGAAATATGACACGACCATTTATTACTATTCCTCGTTTTGAGAATAAAAACCTGTATTCTTATCCTTATGAATCAGACAATAATATGTTATTACCTCTACTTGTATTGGGACTATTTACTCTGTTCGTTGGGTTTATAGGAATTCCTTTTAATCAAGAGGGAGTCAATGCTGATATATTATCTAAATGGTTAACTCCGTCGATCAATCTTTTGCATAAAAAGTTGACTAATTCGACCAATTGGTATGAATTTATGAAAGATTCAATTTTTTCAGTCAGTATAGGTTATTTAGGAATATTTATATCGTCTTTTTTATATAAATCTCCTTATTCCTCTTTATTAAATTTGGATTTAAGAAATTCAACTCTTAAAGGTAAAGGGTTCCCTAGCGGTCCTCTTTCGGAGAAAATGCTAAATGGCATATATTGTTGGTCATATAATCGCGCTTATATAGATTCTTTTTATAAAAGATCCCTAACTGGGGGGACTAGAGCATTGGCAGAATTAACTCATTTTTTTGATCGACGAGTAATTGATGGAATTACGAATGGAGTTGGTTTTCTTAGTTTCTTTATAGGAGAAGTTCTCAAATACGTAGGGGGCGGACGTATCTCTTCGTATCTTTTCTTCTATTTATTGTATGTATTCCTTTGTTTTTTAATTTTTTTTATTACTTTTCTTACTTATACTTAACTTATACTTATTTACTTATTCTTAACTTTCTTTATTTATTTCTTTATTTCTTTATTTCATTTGATTCCTACGGTGTAACAGATTCTATAGATATAGACTTTAATGAGAAAGAATATCAAATAAAGATAGTAATCAATCGAATGAATAAAAACTATTTTACAGCGATTCTATGGAAAAAAAAATCACATATCTTCGCTCTTTCTCTATTTAGCTATTTATAGTATTTAGAATTTATAGTATTTAGAGTACGCGAAATCTTTTTTTCTAAATGCGATTTTCATATATCTTCCCCCCCTAGCTTTCTTTTTTCCGAAAAGAATATTAATTCAAGAATAAGAATAAATAGAATACAAAAAAAAGTAAAGAAGGATTTGGTTTGACCAATAGATGTCTTTCACATCCAACGAAAACAATAAGTAATCCTTTTTATCTTAAATGGCCGTTCCAAAAAAACGTATTTCTACATCAAAAAGGCGTATTCGGAAAAATATTTGGAAAAGGAAGGGATATTGGATAGCATTAAAAGCTTTTTCGTTAGGGAAATCTCTTTCTACAGGAAATTCAAAAAGTTTTTTTGTGCAACAAAAAAATTAACAAATTAAGTATAAGTAGTATATAAGTAGTATAAGTAATAGTAATTCAAAATTTCAATAATCCGAATGAACTCGAAAAATGAAATTGACCCATTTCCTATTTGCTACAAAATTTTGAATTTCCTATTGAGTTAAACTAATCAATATGAAATAGCACTAAATTCCTTCTTTTATATTAAAAAAAAAATATATATATATAAATTAAGCTTTTTACTGAATTATAAAAATAGAAAAGTTTCCTTGTTTTTGTTGACAAACCCATAAATACAAGATAAAAGGAGGTTTATCCTTCTTTTTTTTTTAGTAGATTTTCTCATTTACAAGATGGGGAGAGGGTTTTTCCCCATCGAACTATTTGTTTGTTAGAAAAAAATTTTATATTTTTCTCCCTTTTTCTCTATCTATAAAAAAGGGGATAATTTTTTTATTTTCATTTCATTTTTATTGAAAGTAATAGATTCAATTTAACCTTACTTAACCTTTTTTTATATATTTCTATGAATTACTATATATAATATAGAATGGTATAGAATATAGAATGGTAAATTTCTGAAATTCAAAAAATGAGAAAAAAAAAGTTCATTAAAAAATGAAAACAAAAACCATTTTTGGGGTAGAACTTTCTCTTTCTAGTTACAAGAGTTCAATTCTAAGAGAACAGAAAATACCCGAAAAACCCCAAGAGGCTAAGACCCTAAACTAAAATAACGAACCTTCTAATCCCTATTATTATTTATTATTTTTTATTATTTTGAATTTGCATTTTTTCTGAAAAAGAAAATAAAAATATTGCACTGAATTGGCTTCTTCAATCTCGACGATTGTTTATTTATAAGCTATTATAAGTTCAAGACAAGCCGCTATGGTGAAATTGGTAGACACGCTGCTCTTAGGAAGCAGTGCTAGAGCATCTCGGTTCGAGTCCGAGTGGCGGCATGTCATCTTCTAAAAAAGCGAAATAGATCCTATAATCAATTCAACTCCCAATTTCCATTTAAGAGACTCTTCTTTTTTTTTTATGATATTTTCAACCTTAGAACATATATTAACTCATATTTCCCTTTCTATTGTTTCAATCGTAATTACAATTCGTTTAATAACCCTTTTTTGCGTAGATGAAATCGTACAACTGTATGATTCATCCGAAAGGGGTCTGATAGTTAGTTTTTCCTGTATAACAGGATTATTAGTTACACGTTGGATTTATTCGGGTCATTTTCCACTAAGTGATTTATATGAATCATTAATCTTCCTTTCGTGGTGTTTCTCCCTTATTCATATAGTTCCGTATTTCAAAAAAAAGAAAAATTTATTAAGCACAATAACCGGTTCAAGTGCTATTTTTACCCAGGGCTTTGCTACTTCCGGACTTTTAACTCAAATACACCAATCTTCAATATTAGTACCCGCTCTTCAATCCGAGTGGTTATTAATGCACGTAACTATGATGATATTGGGCTATGCGTCCCTTTTATGTGGATCATTATTATCAGTAGCACTTGTAGTCATTACATTTCGAAAAAACCGAAAGATTCTTTGTAAAAGTACTCTTTTAATAAAAGAGTCGTTTTTCGGTGGTGAAATTGAATACATGAATAAACGAAGCAATCTTTTCCAAACTACTTCTTTTTTTTCGGGTAAGAATTATTACAGATCTCAATTAATTCAGCAATTGGATTATTGGAGTTATCGTATTATTAGTCTAGGATTTTCTTTTTTAACCATAGGTATTCTGTCAGGAGCAGTATGGGCTAATGAAGCTTGGGGATCCTATTGGAATTGGGATCCAAAAGAAACTTGGGCATTTATTACTTGGATCGTATTCGCGATTTATTTACATACTCGAACAAATATAAACCTGAAAGGTGCAAATTCGGCAATTGTAGCGTCTATAGGCTTTCTTATAATTTGGATATGCTATTTTGGGGTTAATCTATTAGGACTAGGACTACATAGTTATGGTTCGTTTACATTAACATCTAATTGAATTCACGAAAGTATCTTACGAACACTACACATTCACATTATAGTACATATAAAAAAAAATTTACGCGAATGGGCACGAACCATGCGAATGGAATATTGTATTTGATTCGCATGGTTCGTGCCCATATTGGGTTCAAATTCTTTTTTTTTTTTTAGCTATAAATTTTATAAATTTGCGAGAAGGAAAAGTTCTCTTTTTTCATTCTACAACTTTTTCATTGTAAAGTGAAAGGTTTTAAAATCATGAATAGCAAAAAACTATTTAGAAAAAGAATTAGATAGCATAACTTCAACCTTGTCAACCGATAGTGAAAGAACGAGATCGGGGTACATACCAATACCCAGTACGGGTAAAAAGAGGGAAATCGAAAGAAATAGCTCTCGGGGTCCAGAATCAAAAAAATAAGAGTTTGGAACGTTAAAAAGCTTATATCCATAAAACATCTGACGTGACATAGATAATGAATAAATAGGAGTTAATATCATTCCAATTGCCATAACAAAAGTAATTAGTATTTTTGGCATTAAAAAAAATTGGTGACTCGTAATTATTCCAAAAAATACTATCAATTCAGCAACAAAGCCACTCATACCCGGTAATGCAAGGGAAGCCATCGCAAAGCTACTAAACATGGTGAATATTTTTGGCATTGTGATAGCTATTCCGCCCATTTCGTCAAGATAAATAAGGCGTGTTCTATCATAAGTTGTCCCTGCCAAGAAAAAAAGTGCAGCACCAATAAATCCATGAGAGATTATTTGTAAAAGAGCTCCGTTGAGTCCTGTATCAGTTATAGAACCAATTCCGATAATTAGGAAACCCATATGAGATACAGAAGAATAGGCTATTCTTTTTTTTAAATTCCGTTGGCCAAGGGATGTTGAAGCTGCATAAATTATTTGGATTGCGCCTACTATCACTAACCAAGGGGAAAATAGATAATGGGCATGAGATAATAATTCTATATTGATACGAGCCAGTCCATACGCTCCCATTTTTAATAAGATTCCAGCTAGAAGCATACAAGTACTGTAATGTGCTTCTCCGTGGGTATCTGGTAACCACGTATGTAGGGGTATAATCGGCGATTTGACAGCAAAAGCAATCAAAAATCCAATATAAAATAGTATTTCTAAGACCACAGGATACGGCTGATTAGCTGATGTTTCAAAATTTAATGTTGGTTGATTAGAACCATATAAACCTATACCCAGCACTCCCATTAGGAGAAAAATGGAGCCCCCTGCTGTGTACAAAATAAATTTTGTAGCCGAGTACAGACGTTTCTTTCCCCCCCACATGGATAGAAGTAGATAAACGGGAATTAATTCTAACTCCCACATGAGAAAAAAAAGTAAAAGGTTGCGAGAAGAAAATAATCCTATTTGACCACTGTACATTGCTAACATCAGGAAATGAAATAATCTAGAATCTCGAGTAACAGGCCAAGCCGATAAAGTAGCTAAGGCGGTGATGAATCCCGTTAGTAAAATGGGTCCTATAGAAAGTCCATCTATTCCCAATCTCCAATGGAAATCAAAAAGGGGGATCCATTTATAATCCTCCAATAGTTGAATTAATGGATCGTCCGGTTGGAAATGATAACAGAATGTATACACCGTTAGAAGTAGTTCTAAAATAACTATACCTATAGTATACCACCGAACTACCCTATTTCCCCTATGGGGGAGAAAGAAAATTAATGAACCCGCAGATATTGGAAAAACTACAATTATTGTTAACCAAGGAAAAAAATTCGTGGTAAAGACAAGATGCGCTTGGACCAGAAAGACCCGTGCTCAAAAATAAAAATATCTTGAGCACGGGTCTTGTCGGTAAAAAAAAAAAATAAATAAAATGGATTCAAGTAGAGTTTATTGGAACGTATCAATAAGCTAGACCCATACTGCGAGTTGTTTCAGCCCCTAAATAAACCCGAACACTCAAGAAATCCGTTGGACAGGCGGATTCACATCTTTTACAACCAACGCAGTCTTCCGTTCTTGGAGCCGAAGCAATTTGTTTAGCTTTACAGCCGTCCCAAGGTATCATTTCTAATACATCGGTGGGGCAGGCTCGGACACATTGAGTACATCCTATACATGTATCATAAATCTTTACTGAATGTGACATTGGATCTATACATTTTTAAACGTTATAAATTTTCGACCTAGTAAGCTTCTAAACAAATCCTATATTTAGATACCAGGTAAATCAACAAGTTATCAGAATTTTTCTAATCAACTTACTTCTGGACTGCTTTATTATAAAAGAAAGGGCCAAAATACTTTGATTTCTTCTGTTTATGTTTCCTTTGCAGAGAAGATTATACCTTAAATTTTCATTTCTTTACGAATATTCGAATTCTTCTGATTAAGACTACTTATTCAACAAATTCGATTGGTTAATACGAGTTGATTTTCGATTACGATAAATTGATGAAACAATAGCCAGCCCTATGGCTGCTTCAGCGGCTGCAATGGCTATAACAAAAATTGAGAAAATTTCTCCCCTTAATTGACGATTATCAAAAAAATCGGAAAATGTTACAAAATTGATATTAACTGCATTCAATATAAGTTCAAGACACATAAGGGCTCTAACCATATTTCGACTTGTGATCAATCCATAGATACCCATAGAAAATAAATAGGCACTCAAAACAAGTACATGTTCGAGCATCATTAAGCAACTCCTTTGTAATCTCATTCATTTCAATCTAAATAACAATTCAATTGATTTGATTGAATCACATATAACAAGCATGGAATATTTTAATTGCTGATTTTTTATTGACGAGCTACAGCAATTGCACCTATTAAAGCAACTAAAAGAATTAGTGAAATGAGTTCAAATGGAAGAAAAAAATCCGTTGATAAATGAATTCCAATTTGTTGACTATTGCTTATCAAATCTTGTTCTAGAACCTGGTTTGATCTTGTAGTCCAAATAATCCCGTACCATGACGTATCTGGAATAGTAGTAATTAGTGAAATAAAAAGACTTGTACAAACCACCGAAGTAACCCCATCCCCAACAGTCCAGAGGCGAGAATCTTTGTAATATTCTGAATCACTCATGAACATCACAGCAAAAAGAATTAAAACATTTACAGCCCCTACGTAAATAAGTAGTTGCGCGGCAGCTACAAAATAAGAACTCAATAGAATATAGAATAAGGATATACAAACAAGAACCAATCCTAACGAAAAGGCAGAAAAAATTGGATTGGGAAGTAATACTACTCCTAGACTTCCTAATATCAGACCCGATCCCAGAAAGACTAAAAGAAAATCATGCATTGGCCCGGGTAAATCCATAAAAAAAATAGAAATATTTCATGATTTTATTGACCTGACCAGGAAAAAAGAAGTAACTCCCTTTTTTTATCTTTCTGATACTTCTTAACTTAAACTTAATTAAATAAATAAAATTTGAACAGGTGCGGGCGGGTTGATATATATAGTATTATTAGCCCTAATCATTCAATATCTGGAAAAAAGTTTGAAAAAAAAATATATATATTACTCTAATATAAATATTTCTATAAATATAGAACTATAAATATAGAAATACATTTTGAATAAAAATTAAATGACAAGTTTAAACTATTTTTGAAAAGCCTTATTTTATAGATCCAACCTAAACCTTAATAGTTAATTTCAGTTATTTAAAATTTATTTTATTATTAATATTATTATTATTATTAATAATTAACTATTATTCATAAATAATTAATTTTTAAATTGAATTGTTAATTGGGGATTTTTTTGAATTGAGAGGTTTAAGTTTAACTATTTTATATTTGATTTATATTGGAGGCGAATTCGAAATTGTGCGAATTGTGTAATCATCAATTACTGACGTTGGTAACCGACCCAAAGCAATTTGATTATAATTCAATTCGTGACGATCATAACTCGAAAGTTCATATTCTTCAGTCATTGATAAACAATTTGTTGGACAATACTCAACGCAATTACCACAAAATATACAGATTCCAAAATCAATACTGTAATTAAACAATCGTTTCTTTCGAATATCACTTTCCAATTTCCAATCTACAACGGGTAGATCTATAGGACATACACGAACGCATACTTCACAAGCAATGCATTTATCAAATTCAAAGTGAATTCGGCCCCGGAAACGTTCCGACGTGATTAGTTTTTCGTAGGGATATTGAATAGTTATAGGTAAACGATTCGCGTGAGACAGGGTAATCGCGAAACCTTGACCGATGTATCTGGCAGCTCGTATTGTTTGTTGACCATAATTTGTGAATTCAGTTAGCATAGGAAACATATCGTGAATGTGTATAAAGAAAAAAATTGTAGACTTGTTTCTTTCTCTTGTTTGAGATAAATGGTGAATATAGAATATTGTAATTGTTTACAGTGAAAGAAGTTGGGACGAAGTTGTTAATAATAGATTACCTAGAGAAATAGGTAAAAGAAATTTCCATCCAAGATTTAATAGTTGGTCTATTCTCAACCTTGGTAAAGCCCATCTTGTTGCAATAGGAATGAACAAGAACAAATAAGTTTTAGCTAATGTAATAAAGATGCTGATTATTGTTCCAAAAACTTTACCTACTTTATTTATATTTATGTCAAAAATTTTAGGACCGAATAGGTATGGAATAGAAAGATTCCAACCTCCTAAGTAAAGAACTGTTACAAATAACGAAGAAACTAGTAGATTCAGATATGAAGCAACGTAAAATAAACCAAATTTGATACCTGAATATTCGGTTTGATAACCTGCTACTAATTCTTCTTCTGCTTCTGGTAAATCAAAAGGTAATCTCTCACACTCAGCTAGAGAAGAAATTAGAAAAATGAGAAACCCTATAGGTTGACGCCACAAATTCCACCCCCAAAAGCCGTATTTTGACTGCGCTTCAACTATATCAACTGTACTTGAACTGTTAGATAATCATAGTTGATTAGAACATCGCTGTTCTTACCACTATTACAGAACCGTACGTGAGATTTTCACCTCATACGGCTCCTCAAGGGTCACAAATAAATCTAAGGACATTTAATTATTATGTATCTTTATCTTTATATTTTTTTTTGTTTTTTTTTTGTAGGATAGAGTCAAAACTTATCCCAAGTTCCCCAAATTAGACCAACGGAATTCTGTTTGCTATATTTTTTATTTAAAATATATTAAATATAATATATATTATTAATATTTATTATATATATTAAATATATATTAAAAAAAGGTGCTTCTGAATTAATCTCATCTTTTCTTTTTAGGAATGTCATTTTTGTTTGTTAATCAATAACTTAATCCTTGAATAAAAACCTTTTTGTAACAACATCATATAGGTATTTCAACCTATTTTTTTCAATTACGAAAAAGAATTAAACATTCCATTAATTTATGAATCATACCAAGAGTTCTCTCTTTCTAACTAACGAAAAGATAGAAGAAAAGGATTTTTTTAATTATTTTATTCTATTTTATTTCGTTATTTTTTTATTCTATTTTATTTCGTTCCTATTCTCCTTTCTCATAAAAGGGATTTTACTCCAAATAAAAGATTACTTCGTTCTTGATAGTTATTTACTTACTTGGTGGATAGGAACATACTCTAGGTCGGAATCGTGGGTAGTACTTCTTGATCGTTTCTACTAACTTAAAGTCCCAATTCGAATTCCGTTTATGGGCAGAAATATCCTCTAAAATTATTTAGAGAATATCCATTACTAATCCTTTGTGTATTTTGGTCTTTCTAACCATCCACTCAATTTTGTTCAACCTCCCATTTAAACCCGCTTCAAGTGATGATAACTAAGCAACCAATCTTGGGGCAACCGGCCTCTCCTGCTTTTATTTAGTTTTAATTAATAATTAATTCTTGTACATAGGAAATGAGACTTAATCTTTTTACTGCAAATTTGCAAGCCGTTTTCTTTCACTCATATAACTATCTGCTTTAGTTCATCAACCCAAATGATGCCTAAAAAAGATGAAAAAATTATTTAACCTTGACCCTCTTCTCAGAAATTAGAAAGAAAAGAACTAGGAACAATTGAGTATTTCACCTAATTAGACGACACCGAATCACACGTAGAGATATTGATAATACACATAAAGTTAATGGTATTTCATAACTAATTGATTGAGCAGCAGCGCGTAAACCACCTAAAAAGGAATATTTATTATTTGATCCATATCCCGACATAAGAAGTCCAACGGGAGCAATACTTGAAATAGCGATCCATAAAAAAACACCAATACCAAGATCGGCTAGAATAAGGTGGTATCCAAAAGGAATTACTGAATAACTTAGTAAAATCGATATCACTGCGACGGATGGTCCGATACTAAATAAACGACCATCTCCTCTAGATGGAATAAGGTTCTCTTTGAAAAGTAGTTTTGTACCATCTGCTAGAGCTTGAAGAATTCCTAAGGGACCAGCGTATTCAGGTCCAATACGTTGTTGTATCCCTGCAGATATTTCTCTTTCTAACCAAACAATTACGAGTACACCTATTGTGATTCCTAATACAAGAGTAAAAATCGGGACAAGTAGCCATATAATCCCATAGGCCTCTTTTAAGGATTCTAATCTGGAAAACGAATTGATAGCTTGTATTTCGGTTGTATCCATTATCATTTTTAACGATCAACTTCTCCCATAATGATATCTATGCTACCTAATATCGTCATAATATCAGCCAATTTCATTCTTTTAACTAACTGAGGAAGAATTTGCAAATTGATAAAACCCGGCGGGCGAATTTTCCATCTCCAAGGAAAAACACTCAGATCTCCTATCAGAAAAATTCCCAATTCCCCCTTTGGGGCTTCAACTCTCACATAAAGTTCTTGTTTTGCCAATTCAAAGGTTGGAGAAGGTTTTTTACTAATAAATCGATAGTCAAAATCATTCCATTCGGAATCTTTTACTCTATCAAAACGTCGTATTTCTAAATTCTCGTAGGGCCCTCCTGGAATTCCTTCCAGAGCCTGCTGTATAATTTTTATTGATTCTGTCATTTCACCGATTCGTACTAAATAACGAGCTAACGAATCTCCTTCTTTTTGCCATTGAACTTCCCAATCAAATTCATCGTAACACTCGTAATGATCAACTTTACGAAGGTCCCATTGGATTCCGGACGCCCGTAGCATTGGGCCCGATAAACCCCAATTTAGTGCTTCTTCTCCGCGAATAACGCCCACGCCTTCGACCCGTTCTAAAAAAATAGGATTCCGTGTAATAAGCTTTTTATATTCAGCAACCCCCGTTGAAAAGTAATCACAAAAATCCAAACATTTTTCTATCCAGCCATAAGGTAGATCAGCAGCTATTCCTCCGATACGAAAATAATTATGCATCATTCGCATACCAGTAGCTGCTTCGAATAAGTCATATATCAATTCCCTTTCTCGAAAAATATAGAAGAAGGGGGTCTGTGCACCAATATCTGCCATAAAAGGGCCAAGCCATAACAAATGGGACGCTATACGACTCAACTCCAACATAATGACTCTGATATAACTAGCTCTTTTAGGTACTTGAATATTTCCTAATAGTTCGGGCCCATTTACAGTTATTGCTTCCGTGAACATAGTAGCTAAATAATCCCAACGCGTCACATAGGGCAAATATTGGATAATTGTTCGATTTTCCGCAATTTTCTCCATCCCCCTGTGTAAATAACCTAATATAGGCTCACAGTCAATAACATCTTCACCATCTAGAGTAACGATGAGTCGAAGAACACCATGCATTGATGGGTGGTGAGGCCCCATATTGACTACCATAAGGTCTTTTCTTGTAGCTGGTACAGTCATAAGTTTTTTACCCATTCATTTTTCCATGAATTGCTGAAAGTGAAAAGAAGTTTATCCAAATACCAAATAGGAAAAAGTACTTAAAATGATTCTTCCAATTAACGAGTTTTTGCCTCTCGAATACTCAACTGACCAATTAATTCTTTATAACGTGCTCTATTTTTTTTTGCCAAATAAGCCAACAGCCGTTGACGTTTTCCTAAAATTGTTCGCAAACCTCTCTGAGATAAATAGTCTTTTTTATGCACTTCCAAATGTGAAGTAAGTCTCCGTATCTTATTGGTAAAACGGAATACTTGAAATTCAACCGACCCCCTTCTTTCTTTTTCAGAAATAACCGAAATGAATGCACTTTTTACCATAAAAGATTTTCCCTCTTCCACTTTTACAGATACGGATTTTATCGATGAGTAATAATAATGATAGTAATTTTAATGTGTTATATACAATAATCTGAATTTCTTTATGAACTCCTAATTTTATCAACTCATATTAATCCACCCAGGTCATATTAATCCATCCAGGTTTCAATTTAATTTATTCTGAAAAAGAAAAAAAGAAGAAAGAAGGAAGGGGGTTCATTTTTGCATGGCATAATTTAGGCCTAAAATGAAGAAGATTTTGTTAATTGATTTGTAGGCCTAATTGATACCTCAGCGGTTTTAGTCTTCGTATTATATATTAGAATGGCATGGAAGGTGGGGCGTGTCAATCTCTTTACTTTCATATACCCCGTAGGGTATAGCATATATAGGAAAAATGGGCTATCAACGACTTTTCAACCGCGGATACATCTGTATCCTTAACATACTGAAACGACTGCCGTTATTTGTATCAAACCAATAGCGATTCATACAAGCTAAATCTTCTAATCGATAATTAGGCCAAAGAAAAAATTTGAAATTAATTAATTCATTCTTATCTTTATTAAGATTAAGAGGGTTCTCTTTATCCAAATCCAAAGATTGACTACAATTGTTCTCAGTCGAAGATATTGGATTTTTATTCCAAGTCTTTGAATTGAAATAAATTAGAATTCTCAACTCTCTACGACGTCTATGCGATAAAATGGTTTCGGGAACAAGTAAATCAAAACCATTCTTATCAACATAGGGTTGTTTTCTATATCCTTGATTAATTTGGTGCTTAATCTTATGAACCAACAAAATACCTAAGGTTTGATACATAATAAATTGTCCATCATTTTTTACAGACAGGCGTGTGGGTTCGATAATAAAGAACGCGCTTTTGATCCATTCTATAAGCTTTACATCCTTCCGAATACACATTAAATCCAAACTCATTTCTCCTCCTCGAATCGAGGATATAGTAATTTCTCGTGGATTTGGCAGTCCAAGCAGGAAAGAATATATTTTTATATTATTCATAATTCTTTTAGCCAAAGTACTGCGCGAGGTAATTTGAAAAACTAAAAAAGGTTTTAGGAGTAAATCTATTTCTTTTTCTAGCTTACTTTTCTTTCTCTTTTTCATTTTTTGGGGGGAAGGGTCTTTAATATCTTTTTCGTGGTTTGTTGAAGGAACAGATTCAGCATTCCCTTGTTTTTGTACATTTGATCTAAGATCTCTTTTGCTTTCGACCGATTCTTTTTCTTTTTGATCTTTTTGATTTCGATTTTGATTCTTTATTTCTTTATTTGAAACGGATTCCCCTTTTTGTTTTTGGTTTCCTTCGATGTTTTTCTTTTCACTAAGATCATTTTCATTTAGATTCAAATTTAAAAGAAGGATTTTACTTGGTATAACCCACGGTTTTAGTTTATATAGACTATAGCGTAGGACAAATTCTGGGAAGGAAAAAAGTCCCAGGTGTGAGATGGGACGTTTTAGTATTTCTTCATTCATTCCCATCCAATCCAAAAAACCTTTTCGGGGTTTTGGTAAATTGGTTTGGAGCTTTTGCGGAATTTTAAGATAAACAAGCTTTTTTTTATCAATTTTTTCAAAAATTGGATATTGATAATTGTTAGTATCAATATGAGTATTTTCATTACTCGTGATATCCATTCTGATGTAGGACTCAATAATAAGTTGTTGTCTAAGATCCCAATTTGGATTTTGAAAATTAAAATCCAAATATTTTCTATCGCGATCTTTTTGTGTATAATTAAAATTTTCATAATTCTTAATAGGAATAGGGAAACTTCTCCATATATATATATCAGAAAAATTCTCTTTATGAGTGTTGGATTTATAAGAAATATCTTCGTTCTTTTTTAATTGGACTTGCGAGCTTGATTTAGAAATAGGCGAGTCCCTCTTATTTTCATAATTCAAATTAATAGATTTATATGATAACAGATCATATTTAGAGCTTTTTTGAAAATTGTCTGTTTGATTCACTGTTTGATTCACTAAGTAATCTACTTTAGAATTCCTAGAATTACCCCCCTTTATGGACTGAACTTTTTCATATGAATCCCGCTTGGTTTTTTTTTTTTTTTTTCTATAACGTAGATTAATGAAATTTCTCATCTTTTTCCACCTTCTAAACCTTTTAAGACGAGACAAATTGTATTGATAATGTCCCCTTATCCAGTTTTTCCATTTATTATCCGGGCGTTTCTTATGACTTAATTTAGAATCAAGTATTCCTTGTGTTTCAAAGGAATCTTTTATTTCATCCTTAATAAAAAAAGACATTCCATTATATTGAAAAACAGATCTTAATTTGTTACTAACTTGGGTTTGTGATAATTTAAAAAATACATATGCTTGTGACAAATAGGATAAGTCCCCAAAACTATGTAAATTTTTCCTATTTCTAAGAATATTAATTGAAATAAAGTTAATTATATTTTTATTTTTTCTATTAAGCCTTTCTTCTTTTGTTTCATTAATGGGCTTATCCGGCATTTTTTTTATCGATTCAAAAAGAAATTGTATATTGAGTCTGGTAATATTAATAATAGCTAAAAAAATATCTATGTATACTTTTTCAAGGAAAATTTTTATAAAACAATCTAATTGAGAGATTAATCGGACAGTTCTTCTTTTTAATATTTGCCAAATATTTGTTGTCCATTCGAATCTTTTAGCATTATACCCTTTTTCGGTAGGATTAATATATACGCCGGATGGGGTTATTTTTTTTTTTTCTTTTGTAATTCTTTCTATTTTATTTTTAATTGTCCTTGTTCTACCTGTTAGATCCTCCCTTTTGATTAGTGCATAATTTTTCCAATTTTGAGATTGAAATAGACTAACTGATTCATGAATTATTTGATTGCTGCTTCTAGAATCTTTTTCGTTTTTAATTTCATTCGAGTCTGATACTTTTATTAATCTAAAAATTAGGTTGAATTTTGAGAGTACTTTTTGTTTTAGTATTCTTGTTATAAATACTAACCTTTCAATAATGTCAATAATTAATTTTTTTGTTTCTTTTAAAACTAATTTTGTTTTTCCTAATAAATATAAATAGAAATCTAAATACGCCCTTTTTAATTTTTCTATTTTTGGTTGTAGTTCCTTAAAAATGGGGTCAAAAAAAGAATCTCCTTTTCTAATTCTGGGAGAACCAAAAGGAAGGTTAGTTTCCCGTCCCCAAACTGTTAAAAAACAAAACTCATCTTTTTGGTTTTCCTCTTCGATTAGATTTCTATCAGAGGGTCGTATGTGCCAAGGTTTCAGGTAGAAAGGAAATAAGATTTTTATCTGAATACCCTCTGCCCACCCATTTATTGGAAATTCTGTTTCCGATACTTGGATACCATTATGGGTACATTTAACATGCATTTCGCGCTCCCATTCCTGTATATCCTCAAACCATTCAGGAGATTGAAATAATAATATACGTCCAATATTTTTTGCTATTATCAATGAAGGCAATACAATATATTTTCTAAGAATAGATTGAGTTATTAACGCGAATCCCCTTATTATGTGCCCACATATGATATTATCCCATCCCTCCGATATCTCCATCCGCCTTTCTTCCTCGTTTAGACTATTTTCCTTTTTTTTATTTTTTCCTTCTTCGTCTATATACTCCACGTCTATATACTCGACAATTTCGGATTCTATCCCCTTGTCTGTCCAATTTGTAAAAAAAACTTTAAAAAATTTGGATATATCAAACGGTAGGCGGGGGAGTCTTTTGACTCTATCCAAAAAAAGGGGAGAGTGCGCCTTTGCTTGAAACAGT